CCCATTCCTTTAGCCAATTTAGCTCTTAATACAGGATCATTCAAGTCAGGTTTTTTTGTTATTGGGATAGGTGAATTCATATTGATTTGATCCATCCTCCGAAAGAACCGGATATGATAATTTTTCATCATCCGGCTCGAGCACGAATCAAACGAACCGAATATATCTTATATATATTCTTATATATATAAGAAATCTATATGTTATCCACACATACATATATGATATGAGGATTCTATGTAAGAAAAAATTTATCAGATTCTCTTTTCCGGAGTTAAACTATCCATTGCAAGTAATTCAGTTCTTATAACTTATAATAAGGAAATGCTCAATACCCAAGTAGGCTTACAAAGTTGATCATGATCAAGTGCTTTCTGGGTCATCTCATACCTTACTGTTGGCCTTTATCACCCCCCCCAAAAAAATCTAGAGACTTTTTACATACAAAGGATTTACTTGTTACTAATACAATCTAGCCTCTGTTCTTCTTTAGATCTCCTTGTTTCACTCCGATAGTATCAGAAATAGAGAAAATGCAGAGGAAATAAATACATTTCCATACTATTTAATTAAGTGAAATAGATAAGACACAATCTATCTGGATTATAGCATCACCTATTCTACTGGATATTACGGAGCCTGTTCATGCAGGACATGATAGAGTCTGATCATCGAAAGGATTCTCTTCAAGCGAACCAGCCTACCCTCTGCGGGGGGCTTACGCGGTGGTTGGAACGAAGACACATTTAATTGTGAATTCAAATGTGGCAGATAAGATAAAGTCATATATCTGCGCAGCTCAATTAATAGTTCAAGTCACACACTCCCATAATCCATTTTTTCTTTTTCTTTGGAGAATTCCCTTCAACTATCAACTTTTTGTATCTATCAAATAAAGAATCCAATTTTGTGAAGTTGAGGGGAAACATCCAAATACATGTCTTATTCTTTAAAATAATCCATATTTGTAGCAATGAAATACTATCCTTCCTCCCCCAAACGATAAATGATTGATTACAAATACTATGATCCATATTCCCTATAAAGGACCAGAAATGCCTTGCTTACGTATCATTGGAAAGTGCATTAACATAAATACGGCAGTAAGAAGAGGTAAGACAAAAGTATGTAAACTATAAAAACGAGTCAAAGTAGATTGTCCGACACTAGCACTTCCGCGTAATAACTCTACCAAAGACGATCCTATTACAGGAATAGCTTCAGGTACACCTGTTACAATTTTTACTGCCCAATAACCAATTTGGTCCCAGGGTAAGGAATAGCCAGTTACACCAAAAGATGCGGTCAATACAGCCAAAACTATACCCGTAATCCAGGTCAATTCGCGAGGTTTTTTAAAGCCACCAGTGAGATACACACGAAATACGTGCAGGATCATCATTAGGACCATCATACTTGCCGACCATCGATGAACTGATCGTATTAACCAACCAAAGTTAGCTTCAGTCATTATATATTGAACAGAAGCAAAAGCCTCAGTAACGGTCGGACGATAATAAAAAGTCATAGCAAACCCCGTCGCTACTTGGACTAAAAAACAAGTAAGTGTAATTCCTCCTAAACAATAAAATATGTTGACATGAGGAGGAACGTATTTACTAGTTATATCATCTGCAATCGCCTGAATCTCAAGACGTTCTTCGAACCAATCATAGACTTTATTGAGATAGGTAAACCAAGGAGACTCCCCCCTCTGCGAGTCGTATGTGAGAATTTCATCTCGTACGGCTCAAACAGAAATACCCAAATTTTTGTTTTAACGTATATGTGTAATAGTTTGAAACTTTTCAAATGAATCCTATGATTCCACTCTTCTCTCAAGATAGGAAAAATATAGAAATCCGAAAGATCTTCTTTGTGGTTATAATGCCAAAATATCAAGTCGGCTCACTCGTCTTTATATTGATCGTTACAGGCCTATTGAATATTCTCTATATACTTAACTTTTTTATTTTCTTTATTTGTGTTATTTTTTTTATTGGTATATGGAATACAGCTTTACTGCTGTCTTCTTTCTTTATTATTGATAGGAATTCTCTTGTTAAGACCCTATGAATCGATTAAAAAAAACCCCAGATTCATACCAGAACCACGATGATTCACTAAAACCTTCAATCTAAGCCCCAAAATTCTTTGAGTAAGAACTATTGGATCATCACTTATTCAATGAATAGATATAATGAAAAAAAAATACAAAAAAAACATTTGTCCTTTGATCAAAAGAAAGATAAGCGTCAGTTTGAAAGAATACAAATCTTTCGATTTAGAACTTCGAACTCGTTGAAACATTTTTTGAAGTCCGGCTGCGAGGTCTAAATATTAAATATGAATCATAGTTCTAATACTTTAGAATATATTTTATCTATTATAGAATATATTTTATCTATTATCTATTCCGTGTTCCAGATACTAGAATAAATATCTGACGGGGTAAAACCATCTCTATTAAAGATGACAGTCCCTTTCTCTGTACTATCAATAAGATCAATTCTAACAAGTCACACACTCATATTCCGGAAATACAGAAACAAAGAAATTCCGCGGTCAGACTACCAAACCAAAATCGAATGAGATAAAAATGGAATATAAGACCTAATCCTTTTATATTGAAAAGCTAGTTAGTTGGTCCTTGTGAATCTAATTCGTCGAAATTCCATCCAGTAAAATGGAAGAATTATAAATCTCCAAAATAATAGATAAAAATATTGCAAATAGAGCCATTGCAACACCCATCAAGGGAGTCGTTCCCCACCCAGGAGCTACTTTACCATATTCTGAATTCAATGGTTTCAATAACTCCCCTACAATAGTTCGTCTTGGACCAGATCTAGAACTACCCTCAACGGTTTGTGTAATCATAAGTCCTATTTTTTTATTTATTGGGATCTGTTGACTTTGTATACCATTCTGCTGTAAATAAATGATCTTATCCTAGATCCATTGTGGTCTTGAAATTATATAATAATGGAAACAGCAACCTTAGTTGCCATCTCTATATCTGGTTTACTTGTAAGTTTTACCGGGTACGCCTTATATACTGCTTTTGGGCAACCCTCTCAACAACTAAGAGATCCATTCGAAGAACATGGGGACTAGTTGAAGTAATGAGCCTCCCAATATTGGGAGGCTCATTACTTCAATTGCTAGAATGAAAAAATCATTTCATCTTTTTAGTTGGAACTTTAGGTGGTTCTCTAAAAAAGATAGCGAAAAAAATGATTCCTAAAGTCGAGACTAAGAGGAATGTATAAACCAATGCTTCCATAGATTTGATCGTGGTTTACAATTATAGCTTTCATACCTGTTTATTTTGGATCGGTCTCCCGGATAAAGAAAAAGAAAAAACAATAGGAAAAGAGAAAGACAGCGATTCAATTCAAATCAAGATTTATCCGGTTCCTCCTATGTCAAATTTAAATCACAACAAAGAAAAGAAAGTCGAAAAGGAACAGAACAATGTTGTGTTGTATCAGACTACCTGTCTTTTTGTAGTTGGATCTCCAAGTTTTTGGAATGCTCCAAATTCCACTTGAGCATCCAAATCTGGGTCAATACCAGCAAAAACATCTCTGAACAAGGTTCTAGCACCATGCCAAATGTGTCCGAAAAAGAAAAGCAGAGCAAACGAAGCATGTCCAAAAGTAAACCAACCCCTTGGACTGCTACGAAAAACACCATCCGATTTCAAAGTAGCACGATCTAATTCAAAAATTTCACCCAATTGAGCACGTCTAGCATATTTTTTCACAGTAGCAGGATCACTATAACTGACGCCATCGAGTTCGCCGCCATAGAACTCAACAGTTACACCTACTTGTTCGACACTATACTTGGATTCCGCCCTTCTAAAAGGAACATCGGCTCTAACAATTCCGTCTCCGTCTACCAAAACAACCGGAAATGTTTCAAAAAAGGTAGGCATACGACGTACAAAAAGTTCACGCCCCTCTTTATCTCTAAAGATAGGGTGTCCTAACCACCCAACAGCTATTCCATCCCCGTTGTCCATTGAGCCCGCTCTAAACAATCCCCCTTTTGCCGGATTATTGCCGATGTAATCATAAAAAGCTAATTTTTCAGGAATTTTAGACCAAGCTTCTGATAAACTTTGATTTTCGGCTAGTCCAGCACCAACTCTTCGATATATTTCTTGCTGGAAGTATCCCTGATCCCATTGATAACGAGTGGGACCAAATAATTCAATCGGGGTTGTTGCTGAACCATACCACATAGTTCCAGCAACAACAAAAGCTGCAAAAAAGACAGCAGCGATACTACTGGAAAGTACGGTTTCAATATTTCCCATACGTAATCCTTTATACAGACGTTGGGGTGGACGGACACTAAGATGGAAAAGGCCCGCTAATATGCCTAATATCCCTGCTGCAATATGATGAGAGGCTATTCCCCCGGGAACAAAAGGATCAAAACCTTCCACACCCCACGCGGGATTTACGGATTGTACCCTTCCGGTTAGTCCATAAGGATCGGACACCCATATTCCAGGACCATACAATCCCGTTACATGAAATGCGCCAAAACCAAAGCAAGCCACCCCTGAAAGAAATAAATGAATTCCAAAGATTTTGGGCAAATCCAAAGATGGTTTTCCTGTACGTTCATCACAAAAGATTTCTAGATCCCAATAGACCCAATGCCAGATAGCCGCCAAGAAGCACAAGCCAGAAAACACAATATGTGCCCCAGCCACACCTTCGTAACTCCAAATACCTGGATTTGTTATAGTCCCTCCTGTGATACTCCAACCGCCCCATGAATTGGTTATTCCTAAACGAGTCATGAAGGGTATAACGAACATACCTTGTCTCCACATTGGGTCAAGAACAGGGTCAGAAGGATCAAAAACCGCTAATTCATATAGAGCCATCGAACCGGCCCAACCAGCAACCAGAGCTGTATGCATTATATGGACAGAAAGCAAACGACCAGGATCATTCAATACGACGGTATGAACACGATACCAAGGCAAACCCATGAAAATACCCCTTATATCAACAAAAAATAGACACTATGTAACTTTATTGCACTGGAAAAATATGCTATGGACCCTCTTTTTGTCAGTGGATTATCTCGGGTAAAGGATTAATATTTGGTCTAGTTTTTTTAGTAATAATGGAACAATTCTATTCGTAGGAACAAAAAGAAGCCGATCTATTCTATACCCGATAAGTAACAATACGCAATGATAAAAGGGGGTTGACCCTATTTTATATTTATATGCGTATTTATATGAGTGAATGCAGACATATTTGTTCATCACTCAAAGGACCTATTCATAAGAATTTTCCTTTATTCATTTGGTCTTCTTTTTTTTTTTTTATGAACTTATTCAATCTATAAATCAAATATGATAAAATACAATAGGATAAGGACCAATCATTATTAAGACAATATACCCATTGGTACGCTTCCGCATAAGAGCACGATATACCATGTCTTTGTGTCGTCATTTTATGCCCATTGGTGTTCCAAAAGTACCCTTCCGGAGTCCGGGAGAGGAGGATGCCTCGTGGGTTGACGTATAGTGTGGCTTGTCCGATATATTGGGTCATGTGGTATTTCCCCGTTATCTCCCCCGATCGAGATATCCCCTCCTTCCCTCCAAAAAGATTGATTGAATCATCAAAAATTTGAAGTGTGAAATTGAATTAGATCTTTTTTTGGGGGGATATCCAGATCCAGATTAATATTATCAATTTAGAAGAATCTATGGTTGGCTTGGTTGGACCAATAAACCAATAAAATGAAGAATCCAGGCTCTGTTTATAAAAAAAATCCAATTGGTAATATATCTACGATTATTACTTATCAGATATTTGGCGGAAACCATGAAATAAATTGAAGAAAAAAAAAGAAGTCGTAGCAAAAAGACGTGGTATTGGAATATTTGTCCTATATGTGCAAATCCAAATCGGGCAGATCTTTTCTTTATTACTCGGAGTAGAACAGAAACCTAAAAGAATTGAAGAAACCCATTCCGAAACAAGAAAATTACATTGCGATTTGAATTCGATCTCGATGAAAACAATACATCAATGAGAACTTAGTTCAATAAGTTTAGTACATTATTATTTTTTTTATTTTTTTATAACATGTTTATTATAACCTAAGTAAACGGGTCAAAAATCGTCTTTCTTGAAAAATTTAAGAAAAAAAAAGCCCGCTATGAAAAAAAGGGGTTAACTCTACACATTGATTCTTTTTGGTGATTTTTGGTGAACCGTATGCATCAAAAGGTGCAGGTACGGCTCCTAAGAGATAAAATTTTATCCTAACCAATCGACTTTATCGAGAAAGACTGCTTTTTTTAGGCCAAGCGGTTGATAGTGAGATATCGAATCAGCTTATTGGACTTATGGTATATCTCAGTATAGAGGATGATAACAAAGATCTTTATTTGTTTATAAACTCTCCGGGCGGATGGGTAATACCCGGAATAGCGATTTATGATACTATGCAATTTGTGCAACCAGATGTACAGACAGTATGCATGGGATTAGCCGCTTCAATGGGATCTTTTATTCTGGCAGGAGGAGAAATTACCAAACGTCTAGCATTCCCTCACGCTTGGCGCCAATGATTCTTTTATTTGAGGAAAAAAAAAAGACTATGCCTTCGCCATATGAATATTAAGTAATAATAGCACAGCACTTTGAGTTCGATATGAGAATTTTTTTGTTTTTTCAAAAATTATTCAATTATGTACCGAAAGGGTAGTATGAAAAGGGGATATTTCCTATTTTATCGCATCTATCGGGAGGAGTCTATTCCAGCGTCACAAACTTTTTTGTTTTCACACCAAAAAGGAAAGCTTTTAACAAAATTTATGAGGACTATGAAAAAAAAAGAAACTTTGGGATTGCTGAATAAGAGACGCAATAATAAAGAAACGGAACCATCATAGTATTTTTTTAACTACTACACAAAACAAAAAGGAAGGGTGGTTATTGGATCATTTACCGATCCGGGTCTGATAGACCCCCTACATTTTCTATTTCTTCAATAGAAGGTAAAAAAGAAATTCCGTTGTAGAGCCGTATGCAATACGCAAAAGATGCCTGTACGGTACGTTTGTTCAATTCCATCTTATCTTTTTTTTATTCTTTATCTCTCTCGCTTTATCGTTCGAAATAGGAACCGTTTTTTATGTTATATCATCAGGGTAATGATCCATCAACCCGCTAGTTCTTTTTATGAGGCACAAACGGGAGAATTTATCCTGGAAGCGGAAGAACTACTGAAACTGCGTGAAACTATCACAAGGGTTTATGTACAAAGAACGGGAAAACCTTTATGGGTTGTATCCGAAGACATGGAAAGGGATGTTTTTATGTCAGCAGCAGAAGCCCAAACTCATGGAATTGTTGATCTTGTAGCAGTTGCAGTCGAATAAAAAATTAGCGAGTATTCCGCGCCAAGGTTTGAAATTTTATCGTCTTACCGAGTTTAATAGAATATTTTCAATTAATATAATTAATCTAGTAATATTAATAGAGATAATATAAGTAATTCATAATCATCGGATTAGGATTGATCTAAACCAGCTCATTATGTATATGACTCAACATGCCAACTATAAAACAACTTATTAGAAACACAAGACAGCCAATCAGAAATGTTACGAAATCCCCCGCTCTTCAGGGATGCCCTCAGCGCCGAGGAACATGTACTAGGGTGTATGTGCGACTCGTTCAGATCATGGACTAAGACAAAAAAATAAAGGAAAAAAATTCCAATATCAGTGATCAGTACCAATGAAATAGGATAGAATGCAAGAAACTATCTTCAAAAAAATCGATTACTAATATCTATCTTTCTATTGTGTATCAAATTTATGGTTTCCGTTGGTGCAAATCCAATCACCTCAATTTGCAATTTCAAATGCGAAAGACTTTCCCATTGGTAGCAAATAGTTATCTATTAAGCAGGGGACATCCCATTTTAAAACTTGCAAGAACGGACTAACAGGGTCAGCTACTCAGCTAATCTTTCTACTTAAATACCGTTACTGTGTAGGTAGATTTCGTTGTGAAAGACCTATTACTAGATATTTCATGGGTAGAGCCAAAGAGTGTGAACTGTACAAGTTAACAATAGCATTGATTAAATGAAGGAAGGGGCTCCGGTGTATAGAGGGGACCTCGCCATTTAAGAAGTAACCATAGAAACGATGGAACCCACTATTTCTTTATCCATTTCTATTTCATTTACTATGTTTTTTTTGATACCTAGTCTCGATACAAAATTTCTTATTTCGAGGTGAAATGCTTAGAAATTAAAATAAAAAAATCGTGGTTGGGAAGGTTATAGTAGCAAAAGCCATTGGGATTTTTATTTTATACACTGGAATAATCCGTTTTGTTATTAATGGACTAGGAAAAAGGGGAAAGAATAACTAAAAGAAACGAAATCAAAATAGTTATTCATCAAAGTTTCATTTATTCAATGACCAGAATTAAAAGAGGATATATAGCTCGGAAACATCGGACAAAAACTCGTTTATTTACATCAAGCTTTCGGGGGATTCATTCAAAACTTACTATTCAACAGAAAAGAAAAGCTTTGGTTTCGGCCCATCGGGATAGAGATAGGAAAAAAAGAGATTTTCGTCGTTTGTGGATCAGTCGAATAAATGCAGTAATTCGAGAGAATAAAAATAAAATATACTATAGCTATAGTATATTTATGTATAATCTGTACAAGAGGCAGTTGCTTCTTAATCGTAAAATACTTGCACAAATAGCTATATTAAATAGGAATTGTCTTTATATGATTTCCAACGAGATCATAAAATAAAAATTCCCCGGAGACTGAGCTCCGGGAAAGTAGAGTAGGTATTTGTATGAAAAAATAGAATCATATGATAAAGTCGTCAAAATGAGCAACCACGTTCAATAAAAAAAGATTTTTTCTTCTTCAACGATTCTCTTTTTTCTGACAACACGACAATCCAATTTGGATTATCGTAGTTTTCGAACAAAACATCAATCCGCATTTCATTTGAGTTTAGATTGGAATTTGAATTTAATTGAAGAGTAAACCGTTTTTTTTGTTTTACGCCCAGTAGCTTGAGTAGTTGACTCACTTTTTTCAAATTGTTTTTCATTATTACGAAAAGGTAACGAAGATAAAATACGAGCTTGTTTTATAGCAATCGTAATTAATCGTTGTTGTTTTAAGGTCAATCTATTCACCCGTCTAGATAATATTTTTCCTTGTTCACTAATAAATCGACTAATTAAACTCATGTTTTTATAATCAATTCGATCCCCCGATTGGATCGGGGGCAAACGCCTACGAAAAGATCGCTTAGATTTAGGAAAGAGTCGCTTAGATTTATCCATGGTTTGTTTATTCCTTATACCGAAAATACCATTTCTTACAAAATCGGATTTATTTGTTTTGTTTCTATTTTTGTTTCTATTTATTTAATATATGTTTATATTTATATATGGTATATATCCATATAATTTATATAGATATACAATTTCTATAAACATGAAATAATATCTCATTTTTCATGTTCTTTGGAGTTGGAGGGATGACACACAGACAATCAATTTTATCTATTTCTTTATCTCCCCGTGAATCGTATGTTTGCAACAATAGGGACAAAATTTTCTCAATTCCAATCGACTAGGCTTATTGTGTCGATTCTTTTGAGTAATATATCTTGAAATACCCGTTGATTCCTTATTAACATTAACATTAACACTGTTTCGAACACAACCGGTACATTCCAAAATAACCGTTACTCGTATATCTTTACCTTTGGCCATGAACCTCCTTTGGGTTTTTGATTCACTTAACTCTTCTATTTTCCGATTCGAAGCGAAGAATAAGAAAGGAAGGAAAAAATAGAAGTTGCTAATCCGAAATCCAATTATGACCGATTTCGGTGCCATCAATAGAAGTATAGTAATAATTAAGTAATACGATGATTTCTAACTATCTTTAGAATCACAGTACATTATTTCAGTTTTTTATTTAAGTATCTTGTATGAGATTGTTGCCCCGCGCTAGCGATTCTATTTTCAGCCTTATTATTAATGAAATTCAATTGAAACCCGAGACCAGATTGCAAGTTTCATTGAGGTTGAATCCACTTTCTCTTTTCTTAAGTTATTCGAATTCGAAAAAAAAAAAACAACGAAAAACGGAAGGGGATTAATTTCTTCACCCCTTCCCGTCTCAATAACTAGAATGAAAAAAAGGGGAATATCAACGCATCTGGGAATAAACGATTGATCTCTATCAATAGACCGGCCAAGGCTCCGAACCATAGAGTACTTATCACTGGTGCCACGGAGAGATATGTTTTTAGATCTCGCATTTCAAATCCTCCTTTCTTTATTCTTATTCTTTATTGTAATTTGTAATACATAATGGTAATCCATATATGATCAGATGTATATTTAGTTAATAACCACTTGTATTTGTACGCAGAATCCCTAATTCAAATGGAAATGTACAATAATTCCTTAGATATTCTTTTTTTAACAAAAAAGAGGTCCATTTCTACCCGAGCATTCCCTAAAAAAATAAATATTTTTAGGTGGGTTTATTTTATCGTTTATTTTTTGTATTTCATATGTATATAATTTATAATTTTTTATTACTTTACTATTATATGTTATACAATATGAAACTAAAAAGAAAAAAGTGGCAGCATAATTTAGATATATCAACATACAGATGTGGAAAACAAGACAAAGATTCTTTAGAATGCCACTGTAAAACAATTGAAAGGGATGTAGCGCAGCTTGGTAGCGCGTTTGTTTTGGGTACAAAATGTCACGGGTTCAAATCCTGTCATCCCTATCCCTAACTATTACTTATCTTATGAGCAGTAACAGGGGATCAATTGAGATCAATTAAATTTGGACATACATCTATATAGATATATATTCAAAATCATAATCTATATATATATATTGAGAAATATATATATATAGATAGATATCGATATCTATTATGATAGTATATGCATGCAAGATGGATTGGTGGGGTCACAAAAATGATTTATGAAAAAAGCGCTCTTAGTTCAGTTCGGTAGAACGCGGGTCTCCAAAACCCGATGTCGTAGGTTCAAATCCTACAGAGCGTGATTCCATTCTTTTGTTAGATCGAGGCAGTTAAAGAATTTTGACCTCCTGTGGATTAGAATTAAAACAAATAGGAGGTCAATAAACAAAAGAGATATTTTATTAATTAATCAAAGGTCCAACTGATCACCACGTCGGTATTGTAAATATGCAGTTACGAATAATCCAGCCAAAGTAATAGGAATTAGACCTAACACGATTCCAAATAGAAAAACTTCAATCATTTGAATTTGTTTGAAAGAGTAAAAGGGGGGGTAATATCGATCCTGAAATATTAATATTATTGCCCATGAATCTCACAAGAATTGGAAATTGACATGATAAGGAACTATAGAATATGTGGAATACCCCAAAAAGATTTCTTTTTATGAATTGTTCATTCAAAAAATTTCCAATTCATTTCAAAATTTCAAATCAAATAAGTCGTATCTTGCTCAGCCCAATAAATAGAGCCGAGGTTATAGTTAAAGCCACTAGTAGAAAACCGAAATAACTAATAATAGTAGGCATGAAAAAAGAGGCAAGATGAAATATCTTCTTTTTATACATATGTTTAGAAAGTACTTCCCTAAGGAAAGAAAAGGTACCACTTGAAAAATACAATTGAAAGTTTTTGATTCATCAATCAATCATAATCATTATAGACGAACAAAAATATAGTGACATAGGTAAGAAATCAATTCATCATCTGTGACATCTACCCATCCCGCGATTCCAAATCAACCGATTCATTGATCAACTCTTGAGTTCAGTAAACGAATCGAATTCCAAATTAATAAGAACTGTGTAACTTCATTCAATTCAAAAAATAGAAACTTTTTTGAATTAATATGGAATAAAACTAGTTTATTTATTTTGTATCGAACCCATTTTTTTTAGAACAAAAGAAGAGTGGCCTTATACTTATAATGTCCTTTAACTTCTTGATTTTCAACTCATTCGATTTCCTTTCGATTTAGTAGTGGGTTCCATTCTCATAATATCTCGAATGAGAAGAAAAGGGGTATCAGATCGCTCGAAACTTGGGTTCTACATTTTCTTTTTTTTTAATAGAAAGCTCTATCCTTGTAATTAAGCCAACAAACAACCCTTTGGCTATAATAATACAAGAACAACAATGCGCACGTCACGAATATTGATTAAAATTAGATTAGTTGTTTTTTGTCATCAAATACTATCTATTACTGCTATTCCTGTTACTTCTTACTGGATGGCTAACCAATTCTTGAAAATGAAAAAGAGGGGGTTTCAACAAAAACATGTTCTATTCTACAACCACAAAAAGTATATTTCTAGATTTCGCATCGAATTGAATTGTATAAATATGATAATCTCTTACATGAATTATTAGAA